GTTAATGTAGCTTAAATAAAGTGTGACACTGAAAATGCCAAGATAGATCTTAAACAATCTCATAAACATAAAGATTTGGTCCTAATCTTACTATTAATTATGGTTATATTTACACATGCAAGTATCTGCACCCCGGTGAAAATGCCCTAAATTTACTAATAATAAACTAAGGAGCTGATATCAGGCACACGCCCATTACATCTTGCTAAGCCACACCCACAAGGGGGTACAGCAGTGATAAACATTGAAAAATAAGCGACAGCTTGAATCAGTAATAATCTAAAGAGTTGGTCAATCTCGTGCCAGCCACCGCGGTTATACGAGAAACCCAAATTAATTAATCACGGCCCAAAGAGCGGTTAAATGAAAATTCATGTAATAGTTTAAAAAATTAACCAAGCCGTTATACGCAGTAGTTAAATCTAAAATCGACAACGAAAGTAATACTAACAAAAAAAAATATTGAAGCCGCGACAGCTATGATACAAACTGGGATTAGATACCCCACTATGCTTAGCCATAAACTTTGACTACTCCGCCGGAGTACTACGAGCAACAGCTTAAAACTCAAAGGACTTGGCGGTGCTCTACACCCACCTAGAGGAGCCTGTTCTATAATTGATAATCCCCAATAAACCTCACCACCCATTGCAATACAGCCTATATACCGCCGCCGTCAGCTTACCCTTTAAAGGAGAATAAGTAAGCAAAATGATAAACATAAAAACGTCAGGTCAAGGTGTAGCATATTGGGTGGGAAGAAATGGGCTACATTTTCTTAAAGAAAAAACGAAAAACTAAATGAAAAAGGGTTAGAAGGAGGATTTAGCAGTAAAAAGAAACAAGAGTGTTCTTTTTAAATTCGGCTATAGAGCGCGCACACACCGCCCGTCACCCTCTTCAATATATATCTAAAGTAATTAACAAATCTACAAAACAAAGAAGAGGAAAGTCGTAACATGGTAAGTTTACCGGAAGGTGAACTTGGATTCAATCTGTAGCTTAAACTAAAGCATCTTACTTACACTAAGAAAATACTTGATAAAATCTGGTCGGGTTGAGTAAAAATTATAGCCGGGCTACTAATAATCTATGAATGCTAAAACTAAAACATTTAAAAACTTAAGTATTGGTGAAAGAAAAACGAAAAGGAGCTATAGAAACAGTACTGTAAAGGAAATATGAAATAGAAATGAAATAAATATTTAAACAAATAAAAGAAAAGATTACACCTTTTACCTTTTGCATAATGGTCTAGCAAGTAAAACTTAGCAAAAAGAATAAAGTTAACCCTCCCGAAACTAAGCGAGCTACTTTAAAGCAACATATAAGTGTAAACCCGTCTATGTGGCAAAATAATGGGAAGACTCTAAAGTAGTGGTGAAAAGCCTAACGAGCTAAGTGATAGCTGGTTGCTCAAGAAATGAACTTAAATTCAACTTTAAATATTTTTTTAACATGAAAAGAAACAAATAATATTTTTAAGCTAATTAATAAAGGTACAGCTTTATTAATAAAGGAAACAACCTAAACAATGAATAAAGATTATATTATTAAAAGGAATTAGAATTGTTGGCTTAAAAGCAGCCATCACTAATGAAAGCGTCAGAGCTCGACTTAACAAAACCTCATTATCCCATTAAACAATCAAAATTCATTACACGTATTGAGCCAATCTATTTTATAGATGAGCCTATGCTAGAACTAGTAACAAGAATTTATCTCTATGTACATGTGTAAATCAGAACGAAAGACTCACTGATAATTAACGTCAATATACTACAAACCAAGATAAATATATAACCCTACGTTAAACCAACACAGGGGTACAAAAGAAAGATTAAAAATTTGAAAAGGAACTCGGCAATCAAAGACTTCGCCTGTTTACCAAAAACATCACCTCTTGCATATTAAGTATAAGAGGCCCTGCCTGCCCAGTGACACTAGTTTAACGGCCGCGGTATCATGACCGTGCAAAGGTAGCGTAATCACCTGTCTTTTAATTAAAGACCTGTATGAATGGCAAAACGAGAGTCTAACTGTCTCTTTGAATTAATCAGTGAAACTAATCTTCCCGTGCAGAAGCGGGGATAATATCATAAGACGAGAAGACCCTATGGAGCTTTAAATTTTATTTAACTATAATTTTTTCTACTCCAACAGGAAGACCTTATACTATTATAAATTAATAAAAATTTTAGGTTGGGGCGACCACGGAAAAAAGGAAAACTTCCGAGATGACATTTTAAGAAGGACACTTCACAAAATAGAAAAATCTAACATATTGACCCAATAATTGATCAACGAACCAAGTTACCCTAGGGATAACAGCGCAATCTTCTCCAAGAGTTCTTATCGACGAGTAGGTTTACGACCTCGATGTTGGATCAGGACACCCAAATGGTGCAGCAGCTATTAAAGGTTCGTTTGTTCAACGATTAAAGTCCTACGTGATCTGAGTTCAGACCGGAGTAATCCAGGTCAGTTTCTATCTATGTTTAACTCCCCCTAGTACGAAAGGGCCGGGGGAGCTGGGCCAATGAAATATTAAGCCCATAACAACTATTGAAAACAACTAAAATAGACTGTAAACAATACAGCCTAATATAAAGGCTTGCTTGAGTGGCAGAGTTCGGTAATAGCAAAAGATCTAAAATCTTCCTACCAGAGGTTCAAATCCTCTCTTAAGCTATGACTTATTTTGCTTCCCAACTTATTAACCCTTTAATATATATTATTCCAGTTTTATTAGCTGTAGCATTCCTAACTCTTGTAGAACGAAAAATTTTAGGGTATATACAACTTCGAAAAGGGCCAAATATTGTTGGACCTACTGGATTGCTACAACCTATTGCTGATGGATTAAAACTATTTATTAAAGAACCTATTCGCCCCTCTACCTCTTCACAAACCCTCTTTATACTTATACCAACTATAGCCCTCACTCTTTCATTAGCAATCTGAATGCCGCTTCCAATGCCACATGCTATATCTAATTTAAATTTAACAATCTTATTTTTACTTGCCCTATCAAGCCTAACAGTATACTCTATTCTAGGGTCTGGGTGGGCCTCAAATTCTAAATATGCTCTAATTGGGGCATTACGAGCAGTAGCACAAACAATTTCATATGAAGTTACTTTAGGTTTAATTATCCTATGTTTAGTTTTAATAACAGGAAACTTTAATTTAACTAATTTTAATTTTACTCAAGAATTTATATGATTTATTATTCCAGCTTGACCTATGGCAGCAATATGATTTATCTCTACACTTGCTGAAACAAACCGAGCTCCATTTGACTTAACAGAGGGGGAATCAGAGTTAGTCTCAGGTTTTAATGTAGAATATGCAGGAGGCCCCTTTGCCCTCTTCTTCTTAGCAGAATATTCAAATATTTTATTAATAAACACACTTTCAACAATTTTATTTTTAGGAACAACTAATAACCTAGCTCAACCAGAACTATCAACAACCACACTTATCTTGAAAGCAACTACCCTATCAATTTTATTTTTATGAATTCGAGCATCATACCCTCGATTTCGTTACGATCAACTAATACATCTAATTTGAAAAAACTTTTTACCTTTAACTCTAGCTATAACACTTCTTCATATTTCACTACCAATTTTTATATATGGAAACCCACCAATATAACGGATACGTGCCCGAAAGATAGGGATTACTTTGATAGAGTAAAAAATAGAGGTTCAAACCCTCTCATATCTTAAAAAAAAAGGATTTGAACCTATACTTAGAGGATCAAAACCCCTTGTGCACCCATTACACCATTTTTTAATAAATAAGTAAAATAAGCTAAATAAGCTTTTGGGCCCATACCCCAAATATGTTGGTTAAACCCCTTCTTTTACTAATGAGCCCATATGCATTATCTATTATTATATCGAGCCTAGCAACAGGAACCATACTAACTCTATCTAGTAATCATTGATTTCTAGCATGAATAGGCCTTGAATTAAATACATTAGCCATCATTCCTCTAATAACAAAAACGCATCATCCGCGGGCAACAGAAGCAGCCACTAAATACTTTTTAATACAAGCACTAGCCTCAGCAATAATCCTATTTTCATCAACAATAAATGCGTGATTTATAGGAGAGTGAGAAATCACTAATATATCACACCCAATCTCAACTACTATCCTAACAATTGGGCTGGCAATAAAACTCGGTATTGCACCGTTTCACTTATGACTTCCCGACGTTTTACAAGGATTGAGTCTGCTCACATGTCTAATTTTATCAACCTGACAAAAAATTGCACCAATAATTCTTATAATTCAAATTCACTTACAATTAAATACAAACTTATTAATTATTATAGCTATTATATCTACAACTATCGGAGGATGGGGGGGACTAAACCAAACGCATATTCGAAAAATTATAGCCTATTCATCAATTGCACATCTTGGTTGAATAATATTAGTTTTATGTTTTATACCAACTTTAACCATTTTAAACCTAATTATTTATATAATTATAACAACAGTTATATTTGTAATATTTATTAATATAATGTCTACTACAATTAATAAAATGGCTATATCATGATTAAAAAACCCCATAATAGCCGCATCAATAATAATTATTCTAATATCTTTAGGCGGACTTCCACCAACAACCGGATTTATACCAAAATGATTAATTATTCAAGAAATAACTAAACAGAATATAATTGCAATTACAACAATTATTACACTCTCATCCCTTCTCAGCCTATTTTTTTATCTTCGAATATCATATTCAATTTCCCTCACCACCGCACCTAACACTTCAAACACTTGCTCTATTTGACGACAAAAAAACCAAAATTCAACACTATTATCAATAATAATTATTTTTTCTACATTAATACTACCAATCACCCCAACATTAATTAATATTTTAAAATAAGGATTTAAGATAATCAGACTAAAGACCTTCAAAGCCTTAAGTAGAAGTTTAAACCTTCTAATCCTTGTATAAGACCTGTAGGATTTTACCCCACATCTAATGAATGCAAATCAAACACTTTAATTAAGCTAAGGCCTTCCTAGATTAGAAGGCTTTTATCCTACAAATTTTTAGTTAACAGCTAAACGCTAAAAACAACAAGCTTTAATCTACTTTTCCTAACTTCTCCCGCTGTGGGGGGGGGAAGCGGGAGAAGCCCCGACGAAAATTAGGTCGTTCTTTGAAATTTGCAATTTCATATGCTGTACATTACGAGGCTTGATAAAAAAAGGATTTAAACCTTTATAACAGAGGCTACAACTCTACACCTATTCGGCCATTTTACCTGTGATAATTACTCGATGACTATTTTCTACAAATCATAAAGATATTGGCACCCTTTACTTAGTGTTTGGTGCCTGAGCCGGAATAGTTGGCACTGCACTAAGCCTTTTAATCCGAGCAGAACTAAGTCAACCCGGAGCTTTACTAGGTGATGACCAAATCTACAATGTTATTGTAACCGCACATGCATTTGTAATAATCTTTTTTATAGTTATGCCTGTAATAATCGGGGGATTCGGAAACTGACTGGTACCACTAATAATTGGTGCGCCAGATATGGCCTTTCCGCGTATGAATAATATAAGCTTTTGACTTTTACCTCCATCATTCCTCCTTTTATTAGCTTCCTCAGGAGTTGAGGCGGGCGCCGGAACAGGATGAACTGTCTATCCACCACTTGCTGGTAACTTAGCTCATGCTGGTGCTTCAGTTGACTTAACAATTTTTTCATTACATTTAGCAGGTGTCTCGTCTATTTTAGGTGCAATTAATTTTATTACGACTTCAATTAATATAAAACCAGCATCTATGTCTCAATATCAAACCCCATTATTTGTGTGATCAGTATTAATTACAGCAGTTTTACTACTACTTTCCCTCCCTGTATTAGCAGCAGGAATTACAATACTTTTAACTGATCGAAACTTAAACACAACATTTTTTGATCCGGCTGGTGGGGGGGATCCAGTTCTTTACCAACATTTATTTTGATTTTTTGGACACCCAGAAGTATATATCTTAATTCTTCCCGGATTCGGAATAATTTCACATATTGTGACTTATTATTCTGCAAAAAAAGAGCCATTTGGCTATATAGGAATAGTATGAGCTATAATATCTATTGGACTTCTAGGATTTATTGTATGAGCGCACCATATATTTACAGTAGATTTAAATGTTGATACACGGGCATATTTTACATCTGCCACAATAATTATTGCTATCCCAACGGGAGTAAAAGTATTTAGCTGATTAGCAACAATACATGGCGGGGCAATCAAATGAGATGCAGCAATATTATGAGCCCTAGGCTTTATTTTTTTATTCACTGTTGGAGGACTCACAGGAATTGTACTAGCTAATTCATCCTTAGATATTGTCTTACATGATACATACTACGTAGTAGCTCATTTCCACTATGTACTTTCAATGGGCGCTGTATTTGCTATTATAGGGGGATTTGTTCATTGATTTCCACTATTCTCGGGATATACACTTCATTCAACTTGAGCAAAAATCCACTTCGGGGTTATATTTATTGGTGTAAATTTAACTTTTTTTCCACAACACTTTCTTGGCCTAGCCGGAATACCACGACGATACTCAGACTACCCTGATGCATATACGCTATGAAACACTGTCTCATCTATTGGCTCATTAATTTCTTTAGTTGCAGTAATTATAATAATATTTATTATTTGAGAAGCTTTTGCATCTAAACGAGAAGTGTTATCAACAGAATTAACATCTACTAATATTGAATGATTACACAATTGTCCTCCTCCTTACCACACATTTGAAGAGCCGTCTTTTGTACAATCACGAATTTAACAAGAAAGGAGGGAATTGAACCCCCTTAAATTAATTTCAAGTTAATCACAAACCAATCTGTCACTTTCTTGAGATATTAGTAAAACCATTACAAATCCTTGTCAAGGATTCATTACTAGTTAAAACCTTGTATACCTCTAATGGCACACCCATCACAACTAGGTTTTCAAGACGCAGCCTCACCAATTATGGAGGAGCTACTTCATTTTCACGATCATGCTCTGATGGCCGTGTTTTTAATTAGCACCTTAGTCCTTTATATTATTACAGTAATAATAACAACAAAACTAACTAATACTAATGCCATAGATGCACAAGAAATTGAAATAGTATGAACTATTATACCAGCTATTATTTTAATTGTAATTGCTCTACCTTCACTACGAATTTTATACCTAATAGACGAAATTAATGACCCCCATTTAACTGTTAAAGCCATCGGACATCAATGATACTGAAGTTATGAATACACAAACTATGATGACTTAGTTTTTGACTCATATATGCTTCCAACCCAAAACCTAAACCCTGGTGAATTCCGTCTCCTAGAAGTTGATAATCGAATAGTAGTACCCATAGAATCACCAATTCGAATATTAATTTCGGCGGAAGATGTCCTTCACTCATGAGCTATACCATCAATAGGAATTAAAACAGACGCCATTCCAGGGCGATTAAATCAAACAACTTTTATTGCCTCTCGGCCAGGGGTTTTCTACGGTCAATGCTCAGAAATTTGTGGGGCGAACCATAGCTTTATACCAATTGTTGTTGAAACTACACCATTAATACACTTCCAAAACTGATCTTCCTCAATACAAGAATACATTAAGAAGCTTTCACGGATAAAGCAATAGCCTTTTAAGCTATAACTCGGTGACTTCCAACCACCCTTAATGATATGCCACAACTAAACCCTGGCCCCTGACTTGCAATTTTATTTATATCTTGATTTATTTATTTATTTATCCTAATTCCTAAGACCAACAACTTTAAGTATAATAATGACCCGAACATACAAAATGTAAAAAAAATTAAACCACAACCTTGAAACTGACCATGAACCTAAGTTTTTTTGACCAATTTATAAGCCCAACTATACTAGGCATTCCATTAATTCTACTAGCAATAACTATCCCATGATTATTATATATTTCCCCAACAGACCGATGATTAAATAATCGACTTACTACATTACAAGCATGATTTCTAGCTACCTTTACAAAACAACTTATGCTGCCACTAAACATTAAAGGGCACAAGTGGGCCCTCTCATTGACCACACTAATAATCTTTCTAATTACAATAAATTTATTAGGACTATTGCCTTATACTTTTACGCCTACAACCCAACTCTCATTAAACTTAGGATTGGCTGTCCCATTTTGATTAGCAACAGTGCTCATTGGACTACGTAATCAACCAACCGCTGCATTTGGTCATCTGCTACCAGAAGGGACTCCAACATTATTAATTCCAATTTTAATTATTATTGAAACAATTAGCTTATTCATTCGACCTTTGGCTCTAGGAGTTCGACTTACTGCAAACCTTACAGCTGGTCATTTACTTATTCAACTCATTTCTACAGCAGTTTTTGTATTAATACCAATAATACCAACAACAGCTATTATTACTGCTATAGTATTATTTTTATTAACCCTTTTAGAAATTGCTGTAGCAATAATTCAAGCTTATGTCTTTATCCTTCTCCTAAGTCTTTATCTTCAAGAAAACACATAATGGCACACCAAGCTCACGCTTATCACATAGTTGACCCAAGCCCATGACCACTAACAGGGGCAATCGCTGCACTACTACTAACATCAGGACTAGCAATATGGTTTCATTTTGGGTCAATAGTATTAATATTTTTAGGTTTAATAATCACACTTCTAACAATAACCCAATGATGACGAGATATTATTCGAGAAGGAACATTTCAAGGCCATCACACACTACCAGTACAAAAAGGACTACGATATGGCATAATTCTATTTATTACATCTGAAGTATTCTTTTTTTTAGGTTTCTTTTGAGCTTTCTATAATTCAAGCCTAGCACCAACACCAGAATTAGGTGAATGTTGACCCCCTACAGGAATCACTCCATTAGACCCATTTGAAGTACCGTTATTAAACACAGCAGTATTATTAGCCTCTGGTGTTACAGTAACCTGGGCGCATCACAGCATTATGCAAAATGATCGAAAAGAGACCATTCAATCACTAGCACTAACAGTCTTATTAGGCCTATATTTTACTCTTCTTCAAGCAATAGAATATTATGAAGCCCCATTTACCATTGCTGATGGTGTATATGGATCAACATTTTTTGTAGCAACTGGGTTCCACGGCCTTCATGTTATTATTGGTTCACTATTTTTATCTGTCTGCCTTCTTCGTCAAATTAATTACCATTTTACATCTAATCACCATTTTGGGTTTGAAGCAGCCGCCTGATACTGACATTTTGTTGATGTTGTTTGATTATTCCTTTACGTTTCAATCTACTGATGAGGATCATATCTTTTTAGTATAATTAATACTTATGACTTCCAATCATTTAATCTTAGTTTAAATCTAAGAAAAGATAATGAATTTAGTAATTTTAATATTTACACTATCTGCTACATTATCAACACTTCTAATTCTAATCGGATTTTGAATACCAATATCTAACCCAGACACTGAAAAACTTTCACCATACGAATGCGGATTTGACCCATTAGGGTCAGCTCGATTACCATTTTCTATTCGATTTTTTTTAGTAGCTATTTTATTTTTACTATTTGATCTAGAAATTGCCCTCCTTCTTCCAACCCCATGAGCATTACAATTAAACCCGGCGGGCACTTTAACATGAGCGACACTAATTTTAACTTTATTAACAGTGGGCCTAATTTATGAATGAATCCAAGGAGGATTAGACTGGGCTGAATAGACGCTTAATCTAACAAAGAATATTGATTTCGACTTAATAAATTTTGGTTTAAATCCAAAAGCATCTAATGTCACCAACTATTTTTACACTCACAGCCGCTTTTATTATAAGTGCAATCGGATTAATACTTCACCGAACCCACTTTTTATCAACTCTTATTTGTTTAGAGGGTATAATACTTTCACTTTTCATTATTATTTCAATCTGATCAAACCAACTAATATCAACATCTCTTTTTCCACTTCCAATATTTTTATTAACATTTTCAGCATGTGAAGCTAGCGCAGGCTTAGCCTTAATAGTAGCAGCAACACGCACACACGGAACAGACCACTTAAAAAACTTAAATCTTCTACAATGCTAAAAATTATCATACCAACAACAATACTAATCTTAACAGTATGATGTACAAACCAAAAGTGACTTTGAACACATACAATTGCTAATTCTATAATTATTGCCTCTATTAGTCTAATAATATTTAATTTGCCATTAGAAATTATATTACAAACTAATAAATTTTTAGGCCTAGACTTCATCTCATCTCCCCTACTAATCTTAACCTGTTGGCTTCTTCCACTAATAATCTTAGCAAGCCAAAAACATTTAAAAGGAAACCCACCAACCCGACAACGAATATACCTTTCAATATTTCTTATTTTACAAATTTCCCTTATCTTAGCATTTACCTCCACAGAATTAATCTTATTTTATATTGCTTTTGAAACCACACTTATCCCCACACTAATTATTATTACACGATGGGGAAATCAATCAGAACGATTGAATGCCGGAACTTATTTTCTTTTTTATACATTAGCAGGCTCATTACCACTACTAATTGCGTTAGTAGCGCTCCAAAATAATACCGGGTCCTTATCACTATACCTCCTAGAAACCATAAAACCCCCATATTTATTTATATACACAAATAAATTCTTATGGTTTTCATGCTTACTTGCTTTCATAGTAAAAATACCTCTTTATGGGGTCCACTTATGACTTCCAAAAGCTCATGTAGAAGCTCCAATTGCCGGATCAATAATTTTAGCAGCAGTCCTTCTAAAATTAGGCGGATATGGAATTATTCGTATTACCTTATTACTTACTCCACAAAAAGAATTATACTACCCGTTTATAATTTTAGCACTATGAGGCGTAATCATAACCAGTCTAATTTGTATACGACAAACAGACTTAAAATCACTAATTGCTTATTCTTCTGTTAGCCACATAGGACTTGTAATTGCAGCTGCTATTATTCAAACCCCATGAAGCCTTACAGGGGCAGTAATTTTAATAATTTCACACGGATTAATTTCATCAGCCTTATTCTGCTTGGCTAATATAAACTATGAACGATCACACAGCCGAACACTTCTCCTTGTACGAGGAATACAAGCAATCCTTCCTCTAATAGGCATATGATGACTAATAGTTAACCTATCAAATATAGCACTTCCACCATCTATTAATTTATGAGGTGAATTAACTATTATGATCTCACTTTTTAATTGATCAAAATGAACCATCTTATTCACAGGGTTAGGAACTTTAATTACTGCAACATATACCCTATACATATATCTAATAACCCAACGCGGCCCCGCACCAACCCATTTAAATAAAATAGCCCCAAACTATACTCGAGAACACTGCCTAATATCACTTCATATAATTCCAATACTGTTAATAATTCTAAAACCTGAACTAGTTTCCGGCCATTTTACATGTTTATTTAATTTAAATAAAATATTAGATTGTGATTCTAATTATGAAAGTTAAAATCTTTCAATAAACCGAGAAGAGTTAAAGAAACAAAAGAAACTGCTAATATCTAAACCTGTGGTTAAACCCCGCAGTCTACTCAACTTTTAAAGGATAATAGTTATCCGTTGGTTTTAGGTATCAAAAACTCTTGGTGCAACTCCAAGTAAAAGTAATGGACCTAAATCTACTATTTAACTCCTCTTTTATTTTAACCTTAACGTTGTTAATTATTCCACTTTTTTTAAAAACAGAAAATTGACCAAATTTCGTAAAATCTTCTGTTAAATATTCCTTTCTATCTAGCTTATTACCAATAATAATTTTCTTAAATACAGGGTTGGAATCAACAACAACTAACTTTAGCTGAATATTTATTTATAACTTTAATATTACATCTAGTATTAAATTAGACCAGTATTCCCTTATTTTTCTCCCAATTGCCTTATTTGTAACTTGGTCAATTCTAGAGTTCTCAATCTGATACATACACCATGATCCATATATTTCTCGATTTTTTAAATATTTATTAGTATTTCTATTCGCCATATTAATTCTTATTACTGCAAATAATATATTCCAACTATTTATCGGTTGAGAGGGTGTTGGAATTATATCCTTCCTACTGATCGGGTGATGATATGCCCGATCAGATGCTAATACTGCTGCTATTCAAGCAGTGGTATATAACCGTGTTGGCGATGTTGGCCTTATTATTAGTATAGCCTGATTATCCATAAGCTCTAACTCATGAGAACTTCAACAAATATTTTCAACTTATGATAAAGTATCTATATTACCTATTTTTGGCCTAATCCTAGCCGCAACAGGAAAGTCTGCACAATTTGGACTTCATCCATGACTTCCAGCTGCTATAGAAGGGCCAACACCGGTCTCAGCTTTATTACACTCAAGCACAATAGTTGTAGCAGGGATCTTCATTTTAATTCGATTCCAACCACTTATTGAACAAAATAAATTTGCTCTCACAACTTGTTTATGTTTAGGCGCCTTAACTACTATATTCACAGCAATTTGCGCCTTAACACAAAACGATATTAAAAAAATTATTGCATTCTCAACATCTAGCCAACTAGGCTTAATAATAGTAACAATCGGCTTAAATCAACCTCAACTAGCATTCTTCCATATCTCTACACATGCCTTTTTTAAAGCAATATTATTCTTATGCTCGGGTTCAATTATTCATAACCTCAACGATGAGCAAGATATTCGAAAAATAGGCGGCTTACAAAACTCAATTCCAATTACAACCTCCTGTCTAACAATTGGCAGCCTGGCATTAGTAGGAACCCCATTTTTAGCGGGATTCTTTTCCAAAGATGCAATTATTGAAGCAATAAATACATCCCACCTAAATTCATGAGCATTAATTCTCACATTAATAGCAACCTCCTTTACAATAATCTATAGTTTTCGAATTATTTTCTATGTACAAATAAAATTTCCGCGATCACTCCCAGTTCAACCAATTAATGAAAATAATAAATTGCTAATTAATCCAATTACACGTTTAGCTTGAGGAAGTATAATTGCAGGACTACTAATTATTAACTTTTCCTCACCAATAAAAGAACAACTTCTTACTATACCTCCTTTTTCTAAAATAGCTGCACTTTTAGTAACAATTACCGGACTCTTACTAGCATTAGACTTATCAAATATCATAACTAAACAGAATATGCATACCTTTTCTAATAATTTAGCATTTTATCCAACAATTGTGCACCGTATCTTACCAGATATAAACCTTTCCCTAGGTCAAAATATCTCAACCCATATCACTGATATAACATGATATGAAAAAACAGGACCAAAATATATAGCAGCCCAATTTCTGCCTCCTATCAAAGCCATCACAAATTCTCAATCAGGTTTAATCAAAACCTATATAACCCTTTTCTTAATTTCTATACTATTAATACTTATATCAGCATCTTACTGCACGTAGAGAGCCTCGAGATAAACCACGGGTAACCTCTAAAACAACAAATAAGGTTAAAAAAAGAACTCAACCAGATACTACTAAAAAACCTCAACCAAATGAATATATTAAACCTACCCCACCATAATCATATCCCACAAAATCTAAGCCCACATCACTAAAAAATAAAAAATTAACAGAAAAACTTAAACCAAAATAATAACCTAAAAAGACTAAAAAAAAAATATATAAAGAAACATGGAACAATACAGAGATATTTCCTCATGCCTCCGGATAAGGCTCAGCCGCTAAAGAAGCAGAATATGCAAAAACAACTAACATCCCACCTAAATAAATTAAAAGTAAAATTAATGACAAAAAAGAAACACCAGCCTCAACTAATATACAACAACCACAAATAGCAGCCAGAACTAACCCAAAAGCCGCAAAATAAGGTGAGGGATTAGATGCAACCGCAATCATTCCAACTATTATACCAATTATTACTAAAAATCCAAAATACATTATTTTTATTCAGAGTTTAACTGAAACCCTTGACCTGAAAAATCAATGTTGTATTCAACTATAAAAACTAATGGCCCACATTATACGAAAAACCCATCCCATAATAAAAATTATTAACAACTCATTTATTGATTTACCAACCCCCTCAAATATCTCTTATTGATGAAACTTTGGTTCTTTATTAGGACTATGCTTAATTACACAAATCTTAACAGGATTATTTTTAGCTATACATTATACAGCAGACACATCATTAGCATTTTCATCTGTGGCTCATATTTGTCGGGATGTAAACTACGGCTGACTTATACGAAATATTCACGCAAATGGGGCTTCATTTTTTTTTATCTGTATTTTCCTTCACATCGGCCGAGGAATATACTATGGCTCATATATATTTAAAGAAACATGGAATATTGGAGTTATCTTACTATTTTTAGTAATAGCAACAGCTTTTGTAGGATACGTTCTTCCATGAGGACAAATATCATTTTGGGGGGCAACAGTCATTACAAATTTACTTTCCGCAATTCCCTACATAGGTGATACTTTAGTTCAATGAATTTGAGGTGGATTTTCAGTTGATAAAGCCACTTTAACTCGATTCTTTGCCTTCCACTTTTTATTTCCATTTCTAATTGCAGGAATAAGCATTATTCATCTACTATTTCTACACGAAACCGGGTCTAACAATCCAACAGGATTAGCCTCAAATCAAGATAAAATTTCATTTCACCCATATTTTTCTTATAAAGATGCTTTAGGGTTCTTATTAATATTTATTTTACTAATATTTCTATCTCTCTTTTCTCCTAATCTCCTAGGGGATCCTGAAAATTTTTCACCAGCAAATCCTCTAATTACCCCGCCCCACATTCAACCAGAATGGTATTTCTTATTTGCCTATGCAATTCTTCGATCTATCCCTAATAAACTAGGAGGTGTAATTGCCCTACTAATATCAATTCTTATCCTTATACTAATTCCCCTACTTCACACATCAAAACAACGTAGCATAATATTCCGCCCATTAACACAAATTATATTCTGAACTCTAGTAGCTAACACTATAATCTTAACATGAATTGGAGGACAACCAGTTGAACCGCCATTTATTGAAATTGGACAAATCTCCTCTATTCTTTATTTCTCACTTTTTATTATTATTATCCCAACAGTTGGAATTTTAGAAAATAAAATAATGAAATGATACCAGGATAGTTTAATTTAAAACATCGGCCTTGTAAGTCGAAAACCGAAGACTAAGAATCTTCTCAAGGTATTATAAACTTTACCAGGTACTGCCCGCAAATCCAAGTACCACCACACTTATCCAACTACTACCTGAACCCGGTAACCTACCACTCCCCCCCCACTACCCCAATAAAAAATGGTTGAAAAAGCTCCTACGCTTATTTTTTTGCCCGCCCTCTACCCCTTTTCTTAAAGGCCGTCAGCCTGAATATTCCATTGCCTTATTTTATCAAGGAAAATATAAAAATTTTTGTATCAAAAAATATCGTTCAAGAGGGGAGGATTTTCACCTCCTCCACTGGCATCCAAAGCCAAAATTCTTGGAATCAAACTACCTCTTGTCCTGGTTTTCCTAATGTACGAGTTACGTGGCAACATATTATGCCTATCGTACATCCAACTATCTGCCACACGACTATTTTTTAGTACTCTTCGGAGTGTCAGCCGAACACTTAGGGCGAGAAACCACCAACCCGCTCCTGACGATACGATGACCAGATCTGAGGACTTTTATTGTAGAGTGTCTTACTTCCCTTTTGGCGCCACTGGTTAAAATCTATGGACACGGCTTGAAGACTCATGGATCAATTGGATCGAACGGGTACCTGGCGGCTGCTTGATAACTAAATGGCCCATGATCCCTCAACTTCCTCCAAACACATCTGGTAGTTTTTATTTTTCTGTGTGGTCAACCAACATTACGGTAATATGTCTGGTTCTATTCGATCTAAAGCTGAACATTGAATGCAATTGCTTTATTCGGTCCAAATAGAATGAGTAAATTATATCAATGATTAAAGGACATATTCATAAATTTCTAAGTGTTTTTCTAATTATCAATTTTTATATTTTCCCCCCGGAGCTTGAATTATCAATATTTTTAGTTTTGAACACGAACTAATTTTCCATCCTTTAAGTTAACCCCCCTACCCCCTTAACAAATCTAATCAACACGTTTTTTACCTTGGCCAACCCCCGAAACTAAGGTAAAATTTTTGTCTACGACACTGGAATTACTATAAAAGTTTTTTTAAATAAAATTAAAAATTTGCGCAATATATAGTATTACATACTGTA